GATATCTCGTTCGTATACATCTTCTCTTTGTTTCCCGAGCCTCTAGTGAGTTACAGACAGAGTTAGAAAAGATCAAATCTTTGATGATTCCATCATGTATGATGGAATTTCGAAAACTTCTGGATAGGTATCCTACATCTGAACTGAATTCTTTCTGGTTAAAAAATCTCTTTCTAGTTGTTCTGGAACAATTAGGAGATTCTCTGGAAGAAATACGGGGTTCTGCTTCTGGTGGCAACATGCTATTGGGTGGTGGTCCCGCTTATGGGGTCAAATCAATACGTTCTAAGAATAAATATTGGAAGATCAATCTCATCGATCTTGTAAGTATCATACCAAATCCCATCAATCGAATCATTTTTTCGAGAAATACGAGACATCTAAGTCGTACAAGTAAAGAGATCTATTCATTGATAAGAAAAAGAAAAAACGTGAACGGTGATTGGATTGATGAGAAAATCGAATTCTGGGTCGCGAACAGTGATTCGATTGATGATGAAGAAAGAGAATTCTTGGTTCAGTTCTCCACCTTAACGACAGAAAAAGGGATTGATCAAATTCTATTGAGTCTGACTCATAGTGATCATTTATCAAAGAATGACTCTGGTTATCAAATGATTGAACAACCGGGATCAATTTCCTTACGATACTTAGTTGACATTCATCAAAAGGATCTAATGAATTATGAGTTCAATAGATCCTGTTTAGCAGAAAGACGGATATTCCTTGCTCATTATCAGACAATCACTTATTCACAAACCTCGTGTGGGGCTAATAGTTTTCATTCCCCATCTCCTCATGGAAAACCCTTTTCGCTCCGCTTAGCCCTATCCCCTTCTAGAGGTATTTTAGTGATAGGTTCTATAGGAACTGGACGATCCTGTTTGGTCAAATACCTAGCGACAAACTCCTATGTTCCTTTCATTACGGTATTTCCGAACAAGTTCCTGGACGACAAGCTTAAAGGTTATCTTATTGATGATATCGATATTGATGATAGTGACGATATTGATGATAGTGACGATATTGATGATAGTGATGGTATTGATGATAGTGATGATGACCTTGATATTGATATGGAGCTGCTAACTATGACGAATGTGCTAACTATGTATATGACGCCGAAAATAGACCGATTTGAGATCACCCTTCAATTCGAATTAGCAAAAGCAATGTCTCCTTGCATAATATGGATTCCAAACATTCATGATCTGCATGTGAATGAGTCGAATTACTTATCCCTCGGTCTATTAGAGAACTATCTCTCCAGTGAAAGATGTTCCACTGGAAAGATTCTTGTTATTGCTTCGACTCATATTCCCCAAAAAGTGGATCCCGCTCTAATAGCTCCGAATAAATTAAATACATGCATTAAGATACGAAGGCTTCTTCTTCCACAACAACGAAAGCACTTTTTCATTCTTTCATATACTAGGGGATTTCACTTGGAAAAGAAGATGTTCCATACTACTGGATTCGGGTCCATAACCATGGGTTCCAATGCACGAGATCTTGTAGCACTTATCAATGAGGCCCTATCAATTAGTATTACACAGAAGAAATCCATTATAGAAACTAATACAATTAGATCAGCTCTTCATAGAAAAACTTGGCATTTTCGATCCCAGATAAGATCAGTTCAGGATCATGGGATCCTTTTCTATCAGATAGGAAGGGCTGTTGCACAAAATGTACTTCTAAGTAATTGCCCCATAGATCCTATATCTATCTATATGAAGAAGAAATCATGTAAGGGAGGGGATTCTTATTTGTACAAATGGTACTTCGAACTTGGAACGAGCATGAAGAAATTAACGATACTTCTTTATCTTTTGAGTTGTTCTGCCGGATCGGTCGCTCAAGATCTTTGGTCTTCATCCAGACCCGATGAAAAAAATTGGATCACTTCTTATGGATTCGTTGAGAATGATTCTGATCTAGTTCATGGCCTATTACTATTATTACTATTAGAAGTAGAAGTAGAAGGCGCTCTGGCTCTGGCGGGATCCTCACGGACAGAAAAAGATTGCAGTCAGTTTGATAATAATCGAGTGACATTGCTTCTTCGTTCCGAACCAAGGAATCAGTTAGATATGATGCAAAATGGATCTTGTTCTATCGTTGATCAGAGATTTCTATATGAAAAATACGAATCGGAGTTTGAAGAAGGGGCCCTCGATCCGCAACAGATAGAGGAGGATTTATTCAATCACATAGTTTGGGCTCCTAGAATATGGCGCCCTTATGGCAATCTATTTGATTGTATCGAAAGGCCCACTGAATTGGGATTTCCCTATTGGGCTGGGTCATTTCGGGGCAAACGGATCATTTATCATAAAGAGGATGAGCTTCAAGAGAATGATTCGGAGTTCTTGCAGAGTGGAACCATGCAGTACCAGACACGAGATAGATCTTCCAAAGAACAAGGCTTTTTTCGAACAAGCCAATTCATTTGGGACCCTGCGGATCCATTCCTTTCCCTATTCAAAGATCAGCCCTT